TTATTTAGAGACGTGAAAACATAAGAACTCAACGGGGCCCAACTCTTCCTTCTTTGTCTGATTCGAGGGGGTCCCGTTGAACTGCTAATAATCCGAACAATTTTCTATCGTATTTTTGAAAAATGAACTTAATTAGATTACTATATTTTGAACATATAGTATTTTTAAGCCTTTCAAAGATAGACTAAAAAAGGGGAATCACTTCATTTCCTTTTCCTACTTTCCCGGCCGGCACAATATTTTTTATCAGTGGATCTATCATTAAAATTTTGTCTATACTAAAATAGAAGTTTTTTCTGATTTATTTTTATTTATTTAGTATTTCATCAAAATTGAAATAAAAAAAAAATAAAACTACAAAAAGTAACTACTATGTATATTATTAATTAATAGTATATATATAAACAGTAATATATATGTAAACTAAGAATAGGAATTTTGAACGAATGGGATCAAGAAGGACAAGATCGACACAAGAAAAGGAATTTTCCACATCCTTTTCTTGTGTCGAAGACTAGCAAGACAAATAATACTCCCTACAGTCCCTAAAATTTGTTGTTTCGCCGATTTATCGGTCCCTTTTTTTATGCGCTTGCTTTCCTTATTTTAGTATCTAGTCAAATTTTTCCATTCTAATAGAAAAATAGAAAAAACTCTTGATTATTGATACATTCTATCCATTTCAATTGGTCAATAATGACAGAGTTACATCACACCCCCTTTCCATTGTTCAAATTTGTATTTAAAAATAAAGAAAGGGGGGGGTAAAGTGAATTCTTCTCAATATACATACTAGGATTAGGACTATGATACAAGTAATTCCCGACACCTGGTCGAAAAGGAATATAAAATCTAAAGAGAGGCAAAAGGCTTTTCATAAATTTTTTTGTTCTTTTTTACGAATTTTATAAAGCTAAATAGACAGATCTAAAAATTCATTTCGGATAATTGAACCTTCTCAAACTGTTTCTTTTTAAGAACCAAAAAAATTTGTGCCAAAATAACCGATGCTAAGAAGAATAAAAGGCCTTGGACACGTAATGGATCTTGAAGTACTATTTCCGCATCCCCCTGACCAAACCCACCCACATTAGGATTACTTGTTAATGGTTGGTCGAGTTTAATGGATTCGCCCTCTGAAACAAGAAGTTCTAGGCCTCGAGGGATAATATCAATCACTTGGCGTTCATTCGATGCATCCACTATGGTTATTTCGTATCCCCCTTTTTCTTTTCGTAAAATTTTGCTTATTATCCCTCCTGCCGTAGCGTTATAAACTGTATTGTTACTTTTGCTACCATCAGGATAAATCTGACCCCTTCCCCTGTTTCCACCTACGTATATAGGATATTTTAAGAAGTGAACATCTTTATTAGTAGCAGGGTCTGGGGCAAGAATAGGAAAGGTTATTTCACTATATTTTTGACCAGGAACAGGACCTATCACAAGAATATTTTTTTTATTGGGGCGATAATTCTGAAAAGATAGATTTCCTATCTTTTCTTTCATCTCGGGTGAAATACGATCGGAGGGGGCTAATTCAAACCCCTCCGGTAAAATAAGAACAGCTCCCACATTCAAAGCTCCTTTTTTACCATTAGCTAGAACTTGTTTTAGTTGCATATCATAAGGAATTTTAACAACTGCTTCAAATACAGTATCAGGAAGTACCGCTTGTGGAACCTCAATATCCACGGGCTTACTAGCTAAATGGCAATTGGCACATACAATACGCCCTGTTGCCTCTCGTGGATTTTCATAATTCTGCTGGGCAAAAATCGGATATGCACTTGAAATGGATGCCCAAGTTATTATATATATGATGAGTGAGACAGATATGGAGCGAGTAATCTCTTCCCTTATCCAAGAAAAGGTATTTCTAGTTTGCATGGTCCAATCATTTATCCCGAAAATTTCTACAATAAAGTTAGGTAGGTCAATAATATACGTCCCTAGCCACAATTCTGCTATTTACATTTACTGACAAAATAAATTTTTTTTTTTGAAATATACAAGGAATCCCTCATGAATAAAAAGAGTAAAGTAAATACGACTTTGATTTGGTTATGATGTATAAGGTAAGAAATATTCGAATTGGCTCAGTTAATCATTTTTTAGTCATTTATTGCATGATAAATCACTACAAGTGATGGAGATACACGATTTAAATAACGAAAGATCCAATATTTAAAAATTGTATCCAGAATGACTGGAAAGGTAGAAACTAGACCAGATAAAATTTGTTCATAATGAGCAAATCCAAAATCTTTGTAAATATAACCAATCATTAGTTCCCAACCGTGAGGCGAATGGAATCCGATACATAAATCAGTTAATAAAAGAATCGAAAAAGCTTTAATTGTATCACTTAAATTATATAGGAATTCTTGAACCCAAGAATTCAGAATAAAAAGCTTTTCCTTACCCCAAAAGGAATAACCACTTAGAATAACGAAAGATATTAGATTTGTCGAGAAGTGCAAGATTGTATGGATATTATACTCATTGTGTATCTTGATGAATTGGATCGTTTCTTTGTGGATTCCTAGACTAAATTGTTGTAAATCGGTTTCTGGGTATTCCTTTATCATTTCATCCAGCTGGAATAGGTCTTCTAATTGTATGAATTTTTCTAGAACACTTTTTTCTTGAATATCATTCAAAAAAGTTTCGCATTGTCTAGTATTCCACCAATTAGTAATCCAAATTTTCAAACTTTTATTACAGCAGAGAGAGATCAACCAGGGCAAAAAGACTATAGATGTAAAATAAAAAAAAGGAATGAATGCTTTCTTTTTTGCCATTTTGAATCTGTGAATTGTTAATGAACCCACTGCATTTGTTGATTCTATTAGATCTAATATTTCTATCGAGCATGAGTTTCTATTCAAATTCGAATAGAATGTATTGAGCCAATGAATCCATTTTATCTTTTTCTTTTTATTCAATACTTAACTTATTGAATCTATAAAAAAATTGCATTTCCAGGATGTTATTTCCCCCTTGTTTCGATCAATACTAAAAGATAAACGAACTTTTTCAAATATTTTTTAGTAAGAAATATTATTCTATTTTTGAGACGAAGAAACTCCCTTTCTTTTTTATCAAATATATCAAAAAAATTAGCATAAAAGAATGGATGAATGTTCAATTGAAAACAAACGAAAGAAATTTTTTCGTTTTTTCTTCCTACTGCCAAAGCATTTAGTTTTTTAAATTTTTAAAATAAATGGATTTTAAAATACTTCAATTGGTACACGCAAGAAGTAAGCCAATTCAGCAGCTTTTTGCTCAATTTCTCGTGTAGTAAAATTCTCATCAGTACGAATTAAAGGAATAGCCCCTTGACCTCGAATTTCCATATAAAGGACACGCCGAGCAGAAACACCCTCTTTAACTTCTATTCTGATGGACTGAATATCTTTCATAAGGAATCGTAAAAAGATGCGACGACTTTTTCCAGGAAATCCCCAACGAAAAATACGCACTAGTCCTTCTTTTCGGTCGAAAAGATCATAACCACTACCCACATTCCACAAAATAGTGCACCACAAATAGCAACTAATAAAGAGACCTGCGATCCCATAGAAAGACATCACAATCCCTTGTGGAAAAAAAATGATTTGCTGAGACGCAAATACCGATATAAAATTTCTACCAAGATAACTGGAAGTTCCAACCAATAAGAATCCTAATGAACCTAAAAATAGGATAAAGGCCCAGCAGAAATTACTTGTTTTTCGAGACCCCGTTATAAATTCTATCCATATAGATTCTGATCGCCAACTCATATATATTAGATCCAGTTATACAATTTTTTGGAATTGAGAAAATATGACTTTCCTTTTTTTGTTTTCAAAGTAACTCTCATCAACTATTTTGTTGTGAACCTTTACTTTAGGAGTAATTGATAGAATTGTTTATATCTAAAATAATCAAATCTCCTCCTTTATATGATCCCCTCTAATACAAATAAATAAATACAAATAAATACAAATAAATAAATTGACTTGAATTTCGTACATCGACCCGATAATGATCTATTTTTCCAAAGAGCACAAAGTTATTTACCCATATAATACGTTTACACATGCATAAGAGATTTTTTAGTTATGTTTGTAGGAATCTACGTGTTATACAATATTCTACCAAAAGGGTCTTATTGAATCGAAGTTTGTAAAATAAAAAAAAAAAGAGTGATACGATTAGGTCTCATCCGATCTAAAAAATCTTATTTTTTTGAATATGAAGAAATAAAGAAGCCATTGCAAGTGCCGGAAAGACTAGGCCTACTAAAGGCACAAAAATAGAGGGTAAGTTATTGAAAGTTGTCATAAAAAGGGTACCTCAATTTAATATTTGTACCTGTTATTGTTATATTCTGAATTCTAAAGATATCTTAGAATATCTGGTATTTTGATTATTTCTATTATATATATTATATAATTATACTAAGTATCTTTAAGTAAATATATATCGAATACTAACATACAACCTAATAGAAATATATAGAATAGAACCTAATAGAAATAGAATAAAAAATAGGTACAAGAAACGCCAAACTAAATAAATGGACTTATGAATCTTTCAAAAAAAAAAGATGTATCATAATCCCCTGGTTAGATTTATTATTCTTTTTGTTCTTTTTGTCTTCTATTCTATCTTCTATTCTAATAGTCATTAATAAAGAAAAAATTTGATTCCATTAAAAATTTCTACAAAATTGAGATCCAACAACAGGGAATTTTAGGGAAATGCAAAAAGATGGAAGACTCTCTATAGATCTGTATCTATCTCTATATTGAATTATCTATACATATGTAAGCAAGAGAGGAAAATGAATTTTTCAGGGTTTTCGTTTAATTCTGCTAAACTAACTCTTTGATTTCATTTTTGTTCAAAGGAAAAAAAGCATGGAGCTGAAATAACTCACTCACAACACCTTTTAAAAGATTACGTGGTACAATTGCATCCAATAAGCCCTTACGCAATAAGGATTC